TAAAATTTTATTTTTGTTTGGAAAATTAAATTAAATTTTGTATTTATATGTAAATTTTAGTATGAATTAAATTATTTTTTTAATAAAAATAAGTAAAATTATATTCGCAGTAAATTATTTTAAAAATTAATGAAAATTAGATTTAGCTATATTTATAATATTAACTAAATTTGTGCCAGCAGTTGCGGTTATACAAATAATATAATTTAATTTTTATTAGCATTAATATATTTTTAATAGAAAATTTTTATAGGAAATTTATTAGGTGAAATTTTAAATTTTTAAAAGAATTTGTTTATATTGATTAATTAATAAATTTAGAAATAAACTAGGATTAGATACCCTATTATTATAAATGTAAAATTAAGCTAGATTAGTATTAGTTTATGTTTTTGAAAATTAAAAAATTTGGCGGTTTTTTAGTCTATTCAGAGGAACCTGTTTTGTAATCGATAGTCCACGTTTTATTTAACCTTTATTATAAATTTATATATCGTCGTAGTTTGAATATTTTAAAAGAATTTTAATATTCAGGATTTATTATTTAAAGAAAATCAGATCAAGGTATAGTTAATATAAAGGTAGTAATGGGTTACATTAATTTTAATTAAGGATAATTTATTTAAAATAAATTTGAATAAGGATTTGAAAGTAATTTTTTAAGATTTAAAAAATGATTTTAGCTCTAAAATATGTACATATCGCCCGTCGCTTTCACTTTAAGGTGAAATAAGTCGTAACAAAGTAGGCTTACTGGAAAGTGTGCCTAGAAAGACAAGTTAGAGCTTGATATTAAGCATTTTATTTACATTAAAAAGTTAATTGTGAAATTCAATTTAATTTGATTTATAAGATATTATTAAAAATTTTTATATAAATTTAATTAAAAAAAAAAATTATTTTAAAGTATATTTAAGAAAAAAATTTTATGAATTATAGATAATTAGTATTGAGAAAGAATTATATTAAAATAATAAAAGAAGAATAAATTTTGTACCTTGTGTATCAGGGTTTATTAAATAAAATAAAAATTTTATTTTCTCGAATTTAAAAGAGTTAAAATAGTATAATTTTATTGTAAAATAAATATTTATAATATTATTTTTGAAATGAAACGTTAATCGTTTTTAATATATCTAGTTATTTAAGAAAAAAGTTTAATTTAATTAATAGGAATATAAAGTTTATTTTTTAATTTTATATTATTATTATTTTATTTATAAAGGGATAAGCTTTTATAAAAATTTTTAAAAATAAATATATGAATTATATAAAATATAGGATTAGTAGTTTCTATTTTTAAAATAATGTTATAATTAATTTTATATAATTATTATTTATATTAATTTTAAATATTTTATTAAATTAAAAATTTAAATTATAAAAATATTGAAATTATGATAAAATTAGTAAAGAATAATGTGGAATAAGTATATAATAAAGGTTGAATAAAGGAATTCGGCAAAAAAATTTTTCACCTGTTTATTAAAAACATGGCTTTTTGATAATAATTTAAAGTCTGGCCTGCCCACTGAGTAGTTTAAAGGCCGCGGTAAATTGACCGTGCTAAGGTAGCATAATCATTAGTTTTTTAATTGTAAGCTGGAATGAATGGTCGGATGAGAAAATAACTGTCTCTATTTAATTTAAATTGAATTTTATTATTAAGTAAAAAAGCTTAAATGATTTTAAAAGACGAGAAGACCCTGTAGAGTTTTATAAAATTTTAAATTAGAATTTTTAGTATTATGATTTTTTAGTTTGAATTTTTATTTAGTTGGGGCGATTGAAAAATTTAGGAAACTTTTTTTTTATTGTATACATAAATTTATGAAAATTTGATCCATAAATAATGATTAAAAGATTAAATTACCTTAGGGATAACAGCGTAATTTTTTTTGAGAGTTCAAATCGAAAGAAAAGTTTGCGACCTCGATGTTGGATTAAAATTAATTTTTGGTGTAGAAGCTGAAAAATTAGGTCTGTTCGACCTTTAAAATTTTACATGATCTGAGTTTAAACCGGTGTGAGCCAGGTTGGTTTCTATCTTTAAATAAATAATATATTTTAGTACGAAAGGATCAAATATGTAATAAATTATTTATTTATGAATATTAATGTTATTTTGGCAGATTAGTGCAATTGATTTAGAATCATTAAATGTAGTTTAGGCTATAAATAATACTTGATAAGGTTAGATTTATTTTTAATTTTATTTTCTAGTTTAGTTTTAATTATTTGTATTTTAATTGGTGTTGCATTTTTAACATTATTGGAACGAAAGGTTTTAGGATATATTCAGATTCGTAAGGGTCCTAATAAGGTAGGATTTATAGGATTAATTCAGCCTTTTAGAGATGCTATTAAATTATTTACTAAGGAACAAATTTATCCTTATATATCAAATTTTAATTTGTATTATTTTTCTCCAATTATAAATTTATTTTTAGCTTTAGTTTTATGAATATGTATTCCTTTAATTAGGATTAATATTAGGTTTAATTTATCAATATTATATTTTTTAAGAGTTTCTAGATTAGGAGTTTATTCAGTAATATTAGCTGGTTGATCTTCAAATTCTAATTATTCATTATTAGGTAGTTTACGAGCTGTTGCTCAAACAATTTCTTACGAAGTAAGATTATCTTTAATTTTAATATCTTTTTTATATTTAATTTTAAGATTAAATATATTGGATTTATTAAAATATCAAAAATTTATTTGATTTATATTATTAATATTACCTTTATGTTATATATGATTAGTTTCTAGATTAGCAGAAACTAATCGAACTCCATTTGATTTTGCAGAAGGTGAATCTGAATTAGTATCAGGTTTTAATGTAGAATATAGAAGGGGGGGATTTGCTATAATTTTTTTAGCAGAATATGCTAGAATTTTATTTATAAGATTTATTTGTAGAATATTATTTTTAGGAGGAAATTTAATAGATTTTAGATTTTTTTTAAAATTAGTATTTATAAGGTTTTTATGAATTTGGGTTCGAGGTACTTTACCTCGTTATCGATATGATAAGTTAATATATTTAGCATGAAAAAGGTATTTACCTATTTCATTAAATTATTTATTGATATTTTTTAGATTAAAAATTTTTATTTTTAATTTTTTACTTTAGTTAATAAAATTTAGTATAAGTTAATAGAGGTTAAAATCTCTTTCTTATATTTTCAAAATATAGGCTTTAACAAGCTCATTAACTATTTGAATATAATTTTATCTTGAATTTTGGCAAAAATTGGATTAATAAAAAAATAAGAAAAATATAAAATAGTAAGAATTTGACCAACAAGAATGTAAGGATCTTCAACTGGTCGAGCTCCAATTCAGGTTAATAAAATAATAATAGTAAATAATGATCAAAATAGTATTTTATTAATTGGGTAAAATTGATTTCTTAATATTTTTTTTTTATTAGTAAAAGGAAGAATATATAAAATAGCAATAGATATAACTAAAGCTAATACTCCTCCTAATTTGTTAGGAATTGATCGTAAAATAGCATATGCAAAAAGAAAGTATCATTCAGGTTGAATATGAATAGGAGTAACTAAAGGGTTTGCAGGTGTAAAATTATCAGGATCACCTAAAAGATAGGGATTTCTTAATGTTAGAATTAAAAGTAAAGATATTATAATTAATATTCCTATGATATCTTTGTAGGAAAAGTATGGATGAAAAGGAATTTTATCTGAATTTCTGTTAGTTCCTAAAGGATTATTTGATCCAGTTTGATGAAGAAATAATAAATGAATAATTACTAAAGCAGTAATTATAAAAGGTAATAAAAAATGTAAAGTAAAAAATCGGGTTAAGGTAGCATTATCAACTGCGAATCCTCCTCAAACTCATTGAACAATTGTTGTTCCTAGATAAGGAATAGCTGATAATAAGTTAGTAATTACAGTTGCTCCTCAGAAAGATATTTGTCCTCAAGGTAAAACATATCCTAGAAATGCTGTACCTATAATAAAAAAAAATATAGTTACTCCAATCATTCAAGTTTCAATTAAATTATAAGATCTATAATATATTCCTCGTCCAATATGAATATAAAGACAAATAAAAAAGAAAGAAGCACCATTGGCATGTAAAGTACGAATTAATCAACCATAATTAACATTTCGACAAATATGTGCTACTCTTCTGAAAGCTAATTCAATATTAGGACAATAATGTATAGCTAAGAATAATCCGGTAATAATTTGAATTATTAGACATAAACCTAATAATGATCCAAAATTTCATAAAGTAGAAATATTTGAAGGTGAGGGTAAATCAATTAATGATCCATTAATAATTTTTAAAATTGGAGAAGTTTTACGAATTGGTATTTTCATTATATTTTTTGTCGTAAAGGTCCTGATTTAATATCAGTAATTTTAACAATTATAATTAGAGTAATTAATAAATAAATAATAATTAGAAAAAAAATTGTATTAATAGGTCATATTAAAAATTTATTTATTGATAATTTAAAATTTTGAATTATATTTTGATTAGTTAAATCATTTATTAAATTAAAATTAAATAAATAAGAATCTAAAATAAATAATGTGAGTAAAATAATTAATATTATTCTGATTGTAATAAAAAGTTTGTATGAAAATTTAAATTTTTCATTTGATGCAATTCTAGTTATATAAATAAATAAAATTAATATTCCACCAATTATAATTAAGAAAATAATATAGGAAAATCAAAAATTATAATTTATTAAACCTGTTATTAAAGCAATTAAAATAGTTTGAATTAGGATAATTATTCCAAAAGATAAGGGATGATTAAGGAATAGAAAAGTGATACTTATAATAATTGAACTTATAATAAGAATTAAAGTAATTTCAAGAAATAGTTTAATTAAAATATAAATTTTGGAGATTTAAGTTAAGAAGTTTTCTTTTTCTTGATGTTTTAAAAGAAGTTATCTTATTTTTGATTTACAAGATCAATATTTTTTTTAAAATTATTAAAACTAATGTTAATTTTTATTATTTTATCAGTATTTATGAGTTTATCAGGAATAATAGTATTTTCTTCAAAACGAAAACATTTATTAATTATATTATTAAGATTAGAATTTATTATGATTTCTTTATATTTTAATATTTTAATTTATTTATCATATTTAAGATATGAATATTTTTTTTCTATAATTTTTTTAACTATAAGAGTATGTGAAGGAGCTTTAGGATTATCAGTTTTAGTTTTAATAATTCGTACTCATGGTAATGATTATATTATAACTTTTTCTTCTTTATGATAAAATTTTTTTTTGGATTATTAATATTAATACCTTTATGTTTTATTTCTAATTTTTGATTAGTTCAATTAATTTTCTTTTTTTTTACTTTTTTATTTTTTTTAAATATTTCTATAACTTATTTATGAATAAATGTTTCTTATATATTAGGAAGAGATATATTATCTTATTCTTTAATTTTATTAAGTTTTTGAATTTGTAGATTAATAATTTTAGCTAGAGAAAAATTATTAAAGTTAAATAATTATAGAAATTTATTTTTATTTATTATGGTAAATTTAATATTATCTTTATATTTAGCTTTTTCTGCTATAAATTTATTTATATTCTATTTATTTTTTGAAATTAGGTTAATTCCTACGTTAATTTTAATTATTGGTTGGGGATATCAGCCTGAACGTATTGAAGCGGGAGTATATTTATTATTTTATACTTTATTATTTTCATTACCTATAATAGTTTCAATTTTTTTTTATTATAAAAATTATTTTAGGTTAGATTTTTATTTTATAAAAAATGATTTAAATAATATTTTTATATATTTATGTATAAATTTTGTTTTTTTTGTTAAAATACCTATATTTTTTGTTCATTTATGATTACCTAAAGCACATGTTGAAGCTCCAGTTTCAGGATCTATAATTTTAGCTGGAATTATATTAAAATTAGGTGGATATGGTTTAATACGTTTAATAAATTTATTTTTAACTATTGGAATAAAATTTAATTTTATTTTTATTATTATTAGTTTAGTTGGAGGTTTAATTGTATCTTTAATATGTTTACGACAAAGAGATATTAAATCTTTAATTGCTTATTCTTCTGTAGCTCATATAGGATTAGTTATAAGAGGAATTATAACTTTAAATAGATGAGGATTTTGAGGTTCATTAGTTATAATATTAGCTCATGGATTATGTTCATCAGGTTTATTTTGTTTAGCTAATATTGCTTATGAACGAATTCATAGTCGTAGATTATATTTAAATAAAGGTATAATAAATATTTTACCAAGATTATCTTTATGATGATTTTTATTTAGAGTATCAAATATAGCCGCTCCTCCCTCATTAAATTTATTAGGAGAAATTATTTTAATTAATAGATTAGTAATGTTTAGTAAATATTTAATAGTTTTTTTAGGATTAATTTCTTTTTTTAGAGCTGTTTATTCTTTATTTTTATATTCTTATTCACAACATGGGACTTATTATTCAGGAATTTTTAGAATTTTTAGAATTACTTTACGAGAATATTTATTATTATTTTTACATTGAATTCCTTTAAATATTTTAATTTTAAAAAGAGAATATTTTACATTATGATTTTATTCAAATAGTTTAATAAAAATATTAACTTGTGGAGTTAAAGATATAAAATTTATTTTGAATAATGAGAATTTGTAAAATTTATTCATTTACATTTATATATATTTCTATAATATTTTTTTTATTAAGAATTTTCTTTATAATTCAAGATTATAAAATAATTATTGAATATCAATTAATTAGATTAAATAGGAGAATAATTATTATAATTATTTTATTAGATTGAATATCATTATTATTTATAAGATTTGTATTATTTATTTCTTCTATAGTAATTTATTATAGAGAAGAGTATATATTAGGAGATATAAATTTAAATCGATTTATTTTATTAGTAGTAATATTTGTTTTATCAATAATATTATTAATTATTAGACCTAATTTAATTTCTATTCTTTTAGGATGGGATGGATTAGGATTAGTATCTTATTGTTTAGTAATTTATTATCAAAATATTAAAAGGTATAATGCTGGTATATTAACTGCTTTATCTAATCGAATTGGTGATGTAGCCTTATTATTATCTATTGCTTGAATATTAAATTTTGGTAGATGAAGATTTATTTATTATTTAGATTTTTTTAAAAATGATAAAATTATAGAATTTATTTCATTAATAGTAATTTTAGCTGCTATAACTAAAAGAGCTCAAATTCCTTTTTCTTCTTGATTACCAGCAGCAATGGCTGCTCCAACTCCTGTATCTTCTTTAGTTCATTCATCAACTTTAGTTACAGCTGGTGTTTATTTATTAATTCGTTTTAATTTTGTTTTTAGAGAAAATTTAAAAATATTATTTTTATTAATTGCGGGATTAACTATATTTATATCAGGTTTAAGAGCAAATTTTGAATTTGATTTAAAAAAAATTATTGCTCTTTCTACTTTAAGTCAATTAGGATTAATAATAAGAATTTTAGCTTTAGGAAGTTATGAGTTAGCTTTTTTTCATTTATTAATTCATGCTTTGTTTAAAGCTTTATTATTTATATGTGCTGGTTCTATTATTCATTCTATAAATAATTGTCAAGATATTCGTTATATAGGGAATTTAATTAATCAAATACCTTTAGTTTGTTCTTTTTTTAATATTTGTAATTTTTCTTTATGTGGATTACCATTTTTATCTGGGTTTTATTCAAAAGATTTAATTGTTGAAGTTATAACTATAAATAGATTAAATTTATTAATTTATTTTCTTTTTTATATTTCTATTGGGTTAACTGTTTGTTATAGGTTTCGTTTAATATTTTATAGATTAATTGGAAGATTAAATTATTTAAGATTACATTGTTTAATAGAAGATAAAAGATTTATATTAAAAGGAATAGCAGGTTTAATTTTTAGAGTAGTTTTTAGAGGAAGAATATTAATATGATTAATATTTCCTTCACCTTATTTTATTTGTTTACCTTTTATTTTTAAAATTATAGCTTTAATTATAATTATAATTGGTATATATATTGGATATGAATTAGCTAAATTTAAAATAAGTTATAATTTAAAGTCTTTAGATAATTTATCTTTAAGAATATTTTTGGCTATAATATGAAATATACCTATAATTTCAACTTTAGGGGTAAATTATTATCCTATTTACTATGGTAATAAATATTTAAATAGATTTGATCAAGGATGAACAGAATATTATGGTGGTCAAAATTTAAATAAAAAAATTAGATTTATAAGAAAATTATTACAATTAATATCAATTAATCATTTAAAAATTTTTTTTATATTAATAATTTTTTGATTAATATTAGTAATAATTTTATTTTACTTAAATAGCTTATATAGAGTATAATATTGAAGATATTAAGGAAATAAAAATATTTTTAAGTAATTTATAAGAAATTTTCTAATTTTACAGTGAAAATGTAATGTTTTTTTTAAACTATATAAATAGAAATATAAACGAAATTTCATCGCTTAAGATTTAAGTTAGAAGCTTAATCTTGAATTTCATATTTCTTTAATAGGAGAATTTCTCAATTTTATCATTAACAGTGATATACCTCTTTTTGGTTTCAATTAAAATAAGGATGATAACATCAAACTTTTAGGTCGAAACTAAATGCAAATTTTGCTTCTTATTAAGATAAATTGATATTTCAATACTTTTTAAGTGCAAATTAAATGTTATAGTTAACTATTATCCTAATATGCTCAATTTAATGCTCCTTGATTTCATTCATGAAATAATCCTATAATTAGAATTATAATAAAAAAAATAAAAATTATAGAATAATTTAAAAGATTAGAAATTTTTAAAGTAATAATTAAAGGAAATAATAAAGTAATTTCTACATCAAAAATTAGAAAAATTACAGCAATTAAAAAAAATTGTAAAGAAAAAGGTAATCGAGCAGGATTTTTAGGGTCAAATCCACATTCAAATGGAGATCTTTTTTCTCGATCTGAGAAACTTTTTTTAGAAATTAAATTTAATAATATAATTAAAATAAAATTAATAAAAATAATTATTATAGTTAATAATAGAATAATTAGAATTATTTATACTAGAATACTAGATTTTTTGATTGGAAGTCAAATATAATTATTATATTATATAAATTTATTTATCTACCTCATCAATAGATAGAAATATAAAGAAATAATCAGACAACATCAACAAAATGTCAATATCAAGCTGCAGCTTCAAATCCAAAATGATGAATGCATCTAAAATGACCTAAAATATGGCGAATTAAGCAAACTAATAAAAAAGTTGATCCAATAATAACATGAAGTCCATGAAATCCAGTTGCTATAAAAAATGATGATCCATATACTGAATCAGCAATTGTAAATGGGGCTTCAATATATTCATAAGCTTGTAATATAGTAAAATATATTCCTAATATTACGGTTAAAATTAATCCATGTAATCCTTGAGTATAATTATTTTCTATTAATCCATGATGTGCTCAAGTTACTGTAAGTCCTGAAGTTAATAAAATTAATGTATTTAATAAAGGAATTTCAATTGGATTAAAGGTTTGAATTCCTTTAGGAGGTCAAATTATTCCTAATTCAATTCTTGGAGATAATGATCTATGAAAGAATCCTCAAAAAAATGATAAAAAAAAGAAAATTTCAGATGTAATAAAAAGAATTATTCCTCAGCGAAGTCCTATTGTTACATTATAAGTATGATGACCTTGAAATGTTCTTTCACGAGTAATGTCTCGTCATCATTGATATATTACTAAAATTAGAATAGAAAATCCTAAAAATAATAAATTATTTTCATATAAATGGAATCATTTAATTAATCCTATTATTGTAGTTATAGCTCCTAAAGAACCTAATAATGGTCATGGTCTTGCATCTACTAGATGAAAAGGGTGATTTTTATGTAAATTCATTAATTTACTTCTCTTGAGTATAATGTTCTTAAAATTGCAAATACATAAGATTGAATAATAGATACAGCTGATTCAAGAATTAATAAAAGAATTTGAGTAATAATTAAGAAATTAATTATTATAATATTAAGTATAGGTCCAGTATTACCTAATAATGTTATTAATAAATGTCCTGCAATTATATTAGCTGATAGTCGTACAGCTAAAGTTCCAGGTCGAATAATATTACTAATAGTTTCAATGCAAACTATAAAAGGTATAAGTATAGGAGGAGTTCCTTGAGGAACTAAATGAGCAAATATATGAATAGAATGATTTAATCATCCATATAATATAAATCTTAGTCATAATGGAAGGGCTAAGGTTAAAGTTAATGATATGTGTCTAGTTCTTGTAAAAATATAGGGAAATAATCCTAAAAAATTATTAAATAAAATAAAAGAAAATAATCTAATAAAAATTAATGTTCTACCTTTAGTTTTATTATATCCAATTAAAATTTTAAATTCTTTATGTAAAGTTAAAATAATTTTTGATCAAATTATGTGAAATCGAGAAGGAATTAGTCAAAATGAATAGGGAATAATTAGAAATCCAATTATTGTTCTTAATCAATTTAAGGAAAAATTAAAATTTGTTCTTGGATCAAAAGAAGAGAATAAATTTATTATCATTTTCAGTTATAATTTAAAATAGATTTTATTTTTTTTGAAAATTTAATATTATAATTAAAAGAATAGAAATTAAGAATATTAAAAGTGAAAAAAATAAATAAAAAAAATATAAATAATATTAATCAGTTTAAAGGTGCTATTTGAGGAATTAAAAATTATTATACAAATAATTTTAGCTTGACAAGCTAATGTTATAAATTTAACTAAATTTTTTCATTAGAAGTAGGTGTAAATTACTATAGTATGGTTTAAAATTCCATTGCTTACTTTCAGCCATCTAATGAAGTTTCAGAAACTTTAAAAATTCATTTTATAAAGTATTTAGGAGAAATTCTTTCAATAACAATTGGTATAAATCTATGATTAGCACCACAAATTTCTGAGCATTGTCCATAAAATAATCCAGTTCGGTTAATAGAAAATCTAATTTGGTTTAAACGACCTGGTGTAGCATCAATTTTTACTCCTAAAGAAGGTACTGTTCATGAATGAATTACATCTATAGCAGTAACTAGAATTCGAATTTGAGTTTCGAAAGGAATTACAGTTCGATTATCAACATCAAGTAAACGAAATTGATAAGATTTTAAAGAATTAATTGGAACTATATAAGAATCAAATTCAATATTTTTAAAGTCAGAATATTCATATGATCAATATCATTGATGTCCAATAGATTTAATAGTTAATAGTGGATTATTTACTTCATCTAAAATATAAATTAAACGAAGAGAAGGAAGTGCAATAAAAATTAATGTTACTGCAGGTAAAATTGTTCATACAATTTCAATAAATTGTCCTTCTAATAAACATCGATGAGATAATTTATTAAAAAATAAAGTAATTATTAATTGTCCTACTAAAACGGTAATAATTACAAGAATTAATAATGTATGATCGTGAAAAAAAGAAAGTTGTTCTATTAAAGGAGAGGCTCTATCTTGTAAAAGGAGAGTTTTTCATGTAGCAATTTCTAAAAAAAGTATTAATTCTTTATATTTGGGGTTTAAATCCAATGCACTAATCTGCCATATTAGAAATTTTGAGTTACAATAGGTAATTCATTAAATCTATGTTCGGCTGGAGGATAATGTTGTAATCATTCAATTGAAGTTACTATTCTAGTAGAAGAAAGTCTTTTTCGATGAACAGCAAGTGCTTCTCAAAAAATATAAATTAATAATGTTACTCTAACTAAGGAAATTAAAGATCCAATTGATGAAACAACATTTCATAGAGTAAAAGCATCAGGATAATCAGAATATCGTCGAGGTATACCTCTTAATCCTAAGAAATGTTGAGGGAAAAAGGTTATATTAACTCCAATAAATATAACTAAAAATTGAATTTTTAAAAATTTATTATGTAAAGTTAATCCTGTAAGTAAAGGAAATCATTGAATAACACCAGCTATAATAGCAAAAATTGCACCTATTGATAAAACATAATGAAAATGAGCAACTACATAATAAGTATCATGTAGAATAATATCAATTGATGAGTTAGCTAAGACTACTCCTGTTAAACCTCCTACAGTAAATAAAAATACAAATCCTAAAGTTCAAAGAGAAACAGGTCTATATAAAAGTTGAGTTCCATGGAAAGTGGCTAATCATCTAAAAACTTTAATTCCAGTAGGAACAGCAATAATTATAGTTGCTGAGGTAAAATAGGCTCGAGTATCAACATCTATTCCTACAGTAAATATATGATGAGCTCATACTACAAATCCTAAAAGTCCAATTGCTATTATAGCATAAATTATTCCTAAAGTTCCAAAAGCTTCTTTTTTTCCTCTTTCTTGTCTAATAATATGAGAAATTATACCAAATCCTGGTAAAATTAAAATATAAACTTCAGGATGTCCAAAGAATCAAAATAAATGTTGATAAAGAATAGGATCTCCTCCTCCTGCAGGATCAAAAAATGAAGTATTTAAATTTCGATCTGTAAGAAGTATAGTAATTGCTCCGGCAAGGACAGGAAGAGAAAGTAAAAGTAAAATGGCAGTAATTTTTACTGCTCATACAAAAAGAGGTAATCGATCTATATTTATTCCACTAGGTCGTATATTAATAACAGTAGTAATAAAATTAACTGCTCCTAAAATAGAAGAAATTCCAGCTAAATGTAAACTAAAAATAGCTAAATCAACTGAAGAACCTCTATGAGCAACATTAGCAGCTAAAGGTGGATAAACTGTTCATCCTGTTCCTGCTCCTCTATCAACAATTCTTCTTATTAATAGAAAAATTAATGATGGAGGTAAAAGTCAAAATCTTATGTTATTTATTCGTGGAAAGGCTATATCTGGGGCTCCTAGTATTAGGGGTACTAGTCAATTTCCAAATCCACCAATTATTACAGGTATAACTAAGAAAAAAATTATAACAAAAGCATGGGCTGTTACAATTACGTTATAAATTTGATCATCACCAATTAAGGAATTAGGGGTTCCTAGTTCTGAACGAATTATCAATCTTAACGATGTTCCAACTATTCTTGCTCAAGCACCAAAAATAAAATATAATGTGCCAATATCTTTATGATTAGTAGAAAATAATCATTTATTCGGTAAAATGACCGAGTTTAGGTAGTAAATTGTAAATTTACGTACGAAATAATTATTTCTTTTATCAAGTCTTATATTCAATAATATGATTTTAAATTGCAAATTTAAAGGTGACTAAAAGTCTAAGGCTTAGAATTAAATTCTATTTTTAACTTTGAAGGTTAATAGTTTTATTAACTTAAATCCTTAAAAATAATTAAAAATTAAGGTGCAAACTAATAAACCACTAAGAGAAATAAAATTAATTAAAAAAATTTTAAAATTATATTTTTTTTTAAAAAAAATTAATGATTCATTAGAATTGATTATTAAAGATGAAAATCTAATTCGTAGATAAAAATATAAAGTAATTAAAGTAAAAATAATTAAAAGAATTCTTAAAAAGAAAAAATTATTTAAAATTAAATTGTTAATTACTAATCATTTAGGGAAAAATCCTAAAAATGGAGGTAATCCCCCTAATGAAAAAAAATTTAAAAGAAAAGAAAATTTAATTGATTTAGAAAAATTTATAGCATTAAATAATTGATTTAAATAAAAAATATTAAGAATTTTCAAAATAATAATAATATTAAATGTAATGATTGAATAAATAGAAAAATAGATTATTCAAATTATTTGATTATGAAGTAATCTAGCTAATATTCAACTAATATGATTAATAGATGAATATGCTATAATTTTTCGTAATCTAATTTGATTAAATCCTAAGATTCCTCTAAAAATTGAAGAAATTAAAATGATAATTAATAAAAATCTTCTTATTTGATAATTATAGAAAATTAAAATTATTGGAGCAATTTTTTGTCAAGTTAATATTAATAATCTTATTATTCAATTTAAACCTTCTATTACTTCAGGGAATCAAGCATGAAAGGGAGCTGCTCCTATTTTAGTTAAAAGAGCAGAATTTATAATAATAGATAGAAATTGAAAAGTTTCTAAAAAAAATTCTTTTAAATTTAATGATAAAATAATTGATAATAAAAGAATTCTTGATGCTAAAGATTGAGTAATAAAATATTTTAAGGCTGATTCTGTAGGATAAAGATTTTTTCTATCTTTCAATAAGGGGATAAATGAAAGAAGATTAATTTCTAATCCTATTCATATTCTTAACCAAGAATATGATGAAATTGCAATTAAGGTTCCAATAATTATTGTTAAAAAAAATAAAATTTTATAAAATTTAATTAAAAAGAGAAAGATTTAGAACTTTCATAAATGGGGTATGAACCCATTAGCTTTATTAGCTTATCTTTTTATATTTTAGTATATGATGTATATAGATTTTTGATATCTAAGGAAATAGTTTAATTCTATTAAATATAATTTTAATAATGAAGGTGTAGATCACGTTATTAATTCTATCAAAATTACCCTTTACTCAGGCACTTCACTATAACTTTTTTTAGTTATTAAATTAAATAAACATGAATTTAATGTAAATTTTTGTAAAAATTGGGTTTTAGCGAAAAAAAATTAACTAAAAGAAAATGCAATGATTGTATTTTTTTTACATTTTTTTTTTTTTCATTTTTTGTTAAAATAAAAATTATATTAATATATGCCTAATCAGTTTATATTAATAAATAAGCTATTTATTATAATATAAGGATCTATAATTTTTATCAGATATTAATAAAATTTTAGTGAATAATACTATTTTAAATAAATCAATAATGAAAAAAATAAAATTGATAATAGAAATTTATATTAGTATTAATTATTTCTATAATAAATCAATATTATTTATTTTATTATTTATATATATACATTTATATTATATTATTATAGATATATAAATATCTTATATATATATAACAATTTAATATAAATATAAAAATAATATATACTTATATATATATAATATATTTAGTAATATATATAAATATAATTGTTATATATATATAAATAATTTATATATTATTAATATATAAATTTGTTATTGAAAATAACAATTTTTAAAAAAAAAAAAAAACTACCCTTTTTTTTATATTAGTATAAAAAATGATATAATATAAAATTATAATTTTATTAAATAATTATTTTAATTATATAAAATATTAAATTTTTATATAATAATATGTTTATAAAATTATTATTATATATAAATATATTTATATATATAGAAGAATTTTATATAGAAAGTTTTATGGAAGTATTTATAAAAATCAGTATTTAGGGGATATTGAAATAATTTTATAAATGAGTTTTATGGAAGTATTTATAAAAATCAGTATTTAGGGGATATTGAAATAATTTTATATAGAAAGTTTTATGGAAGTATTTATAAAAATCAGTATTTAGGGGATATTGAAATAATTTTATAAATGAGTTTTATGGAAGTATTTATGAAAATCAGTATTTAGGGGGTATTGAAATAATTTTATAAATGAGTTTTATGGAAGTATTTATGAAAATCAGTATTTAGGGGGTATTGAAATAATTTTATAAATGAGTTTTATGGAAGTATTTATAAAAATCAGTATTTAGGGGATATTGAAATAATTTTATATAGAAAGTTTTAGTGCTAAAAAAATGAGGTTTTGAATATTTTTAATAGGGGGAGTATTCTTTTTTTTAATGTGTTTGTTAGATTAAAATTGGGCGA